ATGAATCATATAGTTTTACGATTTCATCGACTAAAAAAGTTATGAAATGAATTGTAATTACAATTGAAACAATCGAAAAAGAAATATGAGTTAATATATGCTCTAAAGTTGAAAATATCATAATTTTTTTTTAAGGAGTCCCATAATTATAAAAAGGAAATCGGAAATTGAATTCATTATAGGATCTATTTACTTTTTTTAGGAGATGACATGCCGCCACTCGGACTCGAACCGAGATGCTCTAGCACTGCTTCCTAAGAGCAGCGTGTCTACCAATTTCACCATAGCGGCTTGTCTTGAATTCATAATACCCTATGAATAAGCAATCGTCTAGATTTAAGAATTAAATTGTTGCAATATTTTTTAGGAAAGATTCAAATTGATGAATAAAAATTCGTTCAAATAGGTATTTGAAGGTTCATTATTTGAATTTAGGGTCTTAGTTTTAGTGTGTATTTTAGACTCTCCTCGACTTGAACTCTTGGAAAACTAGATAGTCCAACTATGAATTAAGGGATAGAACCCCCCCAAAAAAAAACATTTTTGTTTTGTTTTAATGAACTGTTTTTGATTTATTTGATTTCAAACATCGAAACCAAAAAATCCATTTTATCAATGAACAAAAAAATTTTGGATCCGTAAAAATTGACACATATTTATCCACAAAAATTTGTTAAGTGTTTTTGAGTGGATTGATGGCAATAAATATATGGGAGTCTATATAGGAATTCATAGAAAATCCAAAAAGAAGAAAGTTGCACAAAAAGGTTTAGAATTTTAATCAATTAGTTTCAATGATTTTGATTTTTTACTCGCCTTTCTATAGAGAAAACGTGGATCTAGAGAAAAAAGAAAACCTTATATTATTGCTTATATTATTGTAAGAAACAGGCTGATGGGAAAAATAATACTCCCCACCTTGGAAATGAGAAAATATACTAAAAAGACAATTACGTATCTTATGTTTTTTTGTCAAAAAAAAGGATTCTTTTTTTTTTTTTTTAATTCAGTACGGTAAAGAGAAAAATCCTTATTCTAATTCTAAGAGCGAAACAAATTCCATTCCCTGTTGAGTTAATCAATAGGAAATGGAAAGTGGGAATTTTATTTTCGAAACGAAATGAGTCCATTTTTGAGTCAAGCCGATTCAGATTATTGTAACATGTTATGTTTTATTACTTATTTTATTTGTTTTTGTTTGTTGCACAAAAAAACTTTTGGAATTCCCGGTAGAAATAGATTTCCCTAAGGAAAACGCTTTTAACGCTGCCCAATACCCCTTCTTTTTCCAAAAATTTTTACGAATACGCTTTTTTGATGCAGAAGTACGTTTTTTTGGAACTGCCATTTAAATAAAAATTAAGAGATTACTCATTGGTATAGCTGGATGTGAAAGACATCTATTGTTCAAAAGAAATTTGCGCTTTGCCAATTCATTATGTATTTTTTTTCTAGATAATATTTTTGATTCTAAAATCAAAAAGAATACATAAGATGCGTGAAAGATATGGGAAAATCGCATAAACTATTTTTATTACTAAAAAAAAAAGAATATTCTTTTTTTTTTTTAGTAACTTGTCAAATTAGCGAAAAATATGCCTAATTTAACTTGAATTTGAAAGTTCGAAGGAGACTAGTAATTAATTTGCTTTTTTCATATGATTTGACCAATTGTAACTTCTTGATTTGAATATTTGAAGTATTTAGCAGAAACTTCTAAAGAATAAGTATAAAAAGAAATAAAAATTCCAAAATTCTATTTCTATTTAAGTTATTAAGTTAGTGCATATCTTTATTTTTTTATTGACTCCTTTCAAAAAGAGGTAAGATCCGGTGAATCGGAAACAATTAATATTAATTAAGAATTAAAAAACTTTTTTTATGGAACAGACATATCAATATGCGTGGATCATACCTTTCCTTCCACTTCCAGTTCCTATGTTAATAGGAGTGGGACTTCTTCTTTTTCCGACAGCAACAAAAAATCTCCGTCGTATGTGGGCTTTTTCGAGTATTTTATTGTTAAGTATAGTCATGATTTTTTCAACTAATCTGTCTATTCAGCAAATAAAAAGCAGTTCTATCTATCAATATGTATGGTCTTGGACCCTCGATAATGATTTTTCTTTAGAATTCGGCTACTTGATCGATCCACTTACTTCTATTATGTCAATGTTAATCACTACTGTTGGAATTATGGTTCTTATTTATAGTGATAATTATATGGCTCACGATCAAGGATACTTGAGATTTTTTGCTTATATGAGTTTTTTCAGTACTTCGATGTTGGGATTAGTTACTAGTTCGAATTTGATACAAATTTATATTTTTTGGGAATTGGTTGGAATGTGTTCCTATCTATTAATAGGGTTTTGGTTCACACGAACTCCTGCAGCAAATGCTTGTCAAAAAGCGTTTGTAACTAATCGTGTAGGGGATTTTGGTTTATTATTAGGAATTTTAGGTTTCTATTGGATAACGGGTAGTTTTGAATTTGGGG